ACAACGAAACTTTTATTCAGTCCATAACATAAATATTCAAAGTTTTTTCAGTCAACATAGTCACACCACACAAATTTGGTTTGGATTGAAAAAAAATAAATAGGGGCTCGGGGTCAAATCAAATAAAAAAAGTATTCTTCGCAACCTACACGCCAGTATACTAGTATATTATTAGCGATGGAATACAAGTAATTCCAAATAGCTTGAAGAAAAACAGTATAAACAAAACAAGCAAAAGGCCCTTCATTATTTATTATTATTTTTGACCATACAGAATTGCATCGATCAACAAGAACTTTAGTCTTTTTTTTCAACTTAATGTTTCGAAATACATGGCTCTAAAAATTCATTTCGGACAATTGAACCTTCTCAAACTGTTTCTTTTTAAGAACCAAAAAGATTTGTGCCAGAATAACAGATGCCAAGAAGAAAAAAAGGCCTTGGACACGCGATGGATCTTGAAGTACTATTTCTGCATCTCCCTGACCAAATCCACCCACATTGGGATTACTCGTTAATGGTTGATCAAGCTTGATGGATTCACCCTCTGAAACAAGAAGTTCTGGTCCCGGAGGTATAATATCAACGACTGAGTGTCCATCCAATGCATCCGCTATGGTTATTTCATACCCCCCTTTTTCTTTACGTATTATTTTGCTTACTATACCCGATGCTGTAGCATTATAGACTGTATTGTTACTCTTGCTCCCATCGGGATAAATCTGACCCCTTCCCCTATTCCCGCCCACGTATATCGGATATTTTAAGAAGTAAACGTCTTTCTTAGTAATGGGGTCCGGAGATAAAATAGGAAAAGTGATTTCACTATATTTCTGACCAGGAACAGGACCTATCACAAGAATATTTTTTTTAGTAGGACGATAACTCTGAAAAGAAAGATTGCCCATCTTTTCTTTCATTTCCGGAGAAATACGATCGGGGGGGGCTAATTCGAATCCCTCAGGTAAAATAAGAACGGCCCCTACATTCAAAGACCCCCTTTTCCCATTAGAAAGAACTTGTTTCAGTTGAATATCATAAGGAATTCTAACAACTGCTTCAAATACAGTATCAGGAAGTACGGCTTGTGGAACCTCAATATCCACGGGCTTATTAGCTAAATGACAATTGGCGCATACAATACGCCCAGTCGCTTCTCGTGGATTTTCATAACTCTGTTGTGCAAAAATGGGATATGCATGTGAAATAGATGTCCAAGTTATTACATATATAAATATAATGATCGATACGGAAATGGATCGAGTCATCTGTTCCTTTATCCAAGAAAAGATATTTCTATTTTGCATGGTCCAATCATTGATCCCGAAAATTTCTACAATAAATTGGGTAGGTTGCTAGTAGAGTTCCCTATCCACGATTCTGCTATTTTACTGGAATCCAGGAGGAATTTCCTAGATGGATAGAAACATAAAGAATGAGTAAGATTAAAAAGGTTTGTTTATGTACGAAGTAAAAAACATTATGATTAGATTCATATCAGTGGATCATTCTTTAGTCATTCATTGAATGATAAATCACTACAAGTGACGGAGATACACGATTTAAATAACGGAAGATCCAATATTTTAAAATTGTATCTAGAATGACTGGAAAGGTGGAAACAAGACCAGATATAATCTGATTATTATGAGAAAATCCAAAATCCTTGTATATAGAACTAATAATTAGTTCCCAACCGTGAGGCGAGTGGAATCCGATACATAAATCAGTTAATAAAAGAATAGAAAAAGCTTTTATTGTGTCGCTTAAGTTATAGATAAATTCCCGAACCCAAGAATTAATAAGAACAAGTTCTTCATTACCTAGAATAGAATAACCACTTAGAATAGCGAAACTTATTAGATTTGTCGAAAAGTGTAAAATGGTATGGATATGACCCTCATTGTACATCTTGACCAATTGTATCGTTTCTTTGTGTATTCCTATACGAAACTTTTGTATATGTGTATCCGGGTACTCCTTTATCATTTCGTCCAAAAGGAAGAGTTCTTCTAATTCTATGAATTTTTCTAGAACGTTCTTTTCTTGAATCTCATTCAAAACAATTTCGGATTGCCCAGCATTCCACCAATTAGTAACCAAAGATTCCATACTTTTATTAAATGAGAGAGAAATCCACCAGGGCAAAAAGACTATAGATGTAAGATATAGAAGGGGGTTGAATGCTTTCTTTTTTGGCATTTTTATTTTAATCTTTGAATTGTTAATGAAACCACTTCATTCCTCGATTCTATCCAATCTGATATTTCGATGAAACATGAGTTCTATAACAAGGTATTGAATCCATAGACCTATTTCCCCCTTTTTATTTTAATTAATTGGTTAGTCCTTGGATCTGGAAACAATATTTTGTTTTATTATTTCTTCATTCGAAGCAATTGCACCCTTTCGATGAATGCCCGAACGAGCAAATGAATCTTTTTGGATTTAGGGGCAAAAGAACCCCCTTAGATCTATTATTTCAAAAAACTTCGCTGGCTAGCCGTAGCCGGGGAATAGTTGAGGGAAATTTCGGAAAATATTGTATTGATAAGATGAAATCAAAAACGAGTAGCAAAAAAAAAGAGATAAATAGAATGATTGATTCTAGTTATAAACGATCCAATCTTTTGATCATCAAAAAGGAAAAGAAAGGATAAAAATAAACAAAACATCAATTGAAAAAAAAAAATGAAATTACAAGATATGATCCATCTATATCTAACATATCAATTCAAAAATTATTGGACAAAAAAAAGATGAATTCTATAGTCTGAACTGTTCAGATAGATGAATCCATACTTAGTTAGTATACTTGTTACTAGTATGAAAAACTGGTTTTGGTGGACAAAAACCACTTTGTTTTCTGTTTTCTGGTTGTTCCATACGCGTCCGCTTTTGCTCGAACGAGCGCCCTGAAAAAACTTAAGTTGTTATATAACAACAAATATAATTCATGAGGTCCTTACTCAATGCTGCGAAAGCATTCATTCTTCAATTCATTTCAAAATACTTCAATTGGTACGCGCAAAAAATAGGCCAATTCCGCAGCCTTTTGTTCAATTTCTCGCGGAGTCAAATTCTCATCAGTACGAGTCAAGGGAACGGCACCCTGGCCTCTGATTTCCATATAAAGTACACGCCGAGGATAAATACCTTCCTTAACCTCTATTCTAATCGACTGGATATCTTTCATAAGGAATCGAAGGAATATGCGACGATTTCTTCCAGGGAATCCCCAACGAAAAATAGACACTATTCCTTTTTTTCTATCGAATCTATCATAACCACTACCTACATTCCACGAAATTGTGCACCACAAATAGGAGCTAATGAACAGACCCGCGATCCCGTAGAAAGACATCACGATCCCTTGTGGAAAAAAAAGGATTTGCTGAGAAGGAAATAAGGATATCAAATTCCTACCAAGGTAACTAGAAGTTCCAACCAATAAGAATCCCAGCGAACCTAAAAAAAGGAGACAAGCCCAACAGAAATTACTTGTTTTTCGAGACCCCGTTATAAGTTCTATCCATATACGTTCTGATCGCCAGTTCATACTAGATCCAGTTGTTTCATTTTATTGGAATTGAGAGAATAACCAAAATGAATTTGACTTTATTTTTTTGTTTTGTTCCCGAAGTAACTCTCATCAACTAGCACTATTATTATGATGTGAACCATTCGGAGTAATTCATCGAATCGGTTAGATATAAAAAAAGATCCCTTTATAGGATCCCACTATGGATATCTACATACATATAGATATTTTTACTTTACATTTCATACATCTGCCGACCCATAAATAAATAGATATCTGTATTATGATCCAAATCCGAGTCTTGAAAAAAATGGATGAGATTGGGTCCCATCAAATCTAGACAATCTTGTTTTTTTGAACATAAAAAGATAGAGAAGCCATTGCAATTGCCGGAAATAATAGACCCACTAAAGGCACAAAAAAAGAGGGTAAGTTGAAAGTTGTCATAGAATGGATACCTCGATTTAATATTTGTACCTGTTATAAAGATATCTTATGATAAGTATATCTATTATCAGTATATAATAATAGGTATAGGTACAAGAAATGAAGAACTAAATAAGTGTACCTATTCACCTTTATATTATCTATTTTTTTTTTGATTACTTATTACTATAAATAGAAACTAAATACTTGTTTTGTTCACCTCAAAGAAAAAAAGAACTGAATTAAACGATCTACTTGATTGAATTTTGATTCAAGGGAAAGAAACCGTGAAGCTGAAATAACTCACTCAGAATACCTTTTAAAGGATTACGTGGTACGATTGGGTCGAATAAGCCCTTATGGAATAAATACTCAGCTTCTTGTGAACCATCGGGTACTGTCTTATTCAATGTTTGTTCAATTACTCTTTTACCCGCAAATGCAATGTAGGCGTTAGGTTCGGCAATAATGATATCTCCTAACATACCAAAACTGGCAGTCACTCCACCGGTTGTAGGAGATGTAAGGATTGATACGTAGAATAACTTTTTATTTGATTGATAATTATATGAAGCTGAAGATATTTTAGCCATTTGCATCAAACTCAAACTTCCTTCTTGCATGCGCGCTCCTCCGGAAGCACACACTATAATAAGAGGTAAAGATCTATTAGTAGCATATTCAATCAAACGGGTGATTTTCTCGCCTACTACGGATCCCATACTGCCCCCCATAAACTGAAAATCCATAATCCCAATTGCTATGGGAATACCCTTTAGTTGACCTATGCCTGTTTGAACCGCCTCGGTTAACCCTGTCTTTTTTTGATAAGAATCAATACGATCTTTATAAGGTTCCTCCTCCGAATGAAATTCAATCGGGTCCACGGAAACCATGTCCTCATCCATAGCATCCCAAGTGTCTGGATCAATCAAAAGTTCGATTCTTTCTGAACTACTCATTTTCAAATGATATCCACATTGTTCACAAATATTCAGTTTTAACCTAAAAAATTTTTTATAATTTAATCCAT